AAAGTCTCAAATTCGGGATCCTCCGCTGCACGGATTTCCTGAGAAACGAAGTCATAAGCACGTAAGTTCAGAGCCAGACCGACTACTCCAAGAGCACTCATCCATAAACCAGTTACTGGTACAAATAACATAAAGAAATGTAACCAACGTTTATTGGAAAAAGCAACCCCAAAAATTTGGGACCAAAAACGGTTAGCGGTGACCATCGAATAAGTCTCTTCCGCTTGAGTTGGGTTAAAAGCGCGGAATGTATTTGCACCGTCACCGTCTTCAAATAAAGTATTTTCTACGGTAGCACCATGAATAGCGCATAGTAGAGCTGCACCTAATACTCCGGCAACTCCCATCATATGAAATGGGTTCAAGGTCCAATTATGAAACCCTTGGAAGAAGAGAATAAATCGAAAGATAGCTGCTACACCAAAACTCGGTGCAAAAAACCAACCAGACTGACCTAGTGGATAAATCAAGAATACAGAAACAAAAACAGCAATTGGAGCGGAAAATGCTATTGCATTATAAGGTCGTAATTGAACGGATCGAGCAAGTTCAAATTGACGTAACATAAAACCTATTAGACCGAAAGCGCCATGAAGAGCAACAAAAGTCCACAAACCTCCTAATTGGCACCAACGAGTAAAATCTCCTTGTGCTTCAGGACCCCATAGTAGCAACAAAGAATGCCCTAAACTATTTGCAGGAGTCGAAACTGCAGCGGTTAAAAAATTGCAACCCTCTAAATAAGAACTCGCTAATCCGTGGGTATACCATGAAGTTACAAAAGTTGTACCCGTGAACCAACCTCCTAAAGCGAAATAAGCGCAAGGAAAGAGCAATAGGCCGGACCAACCCACAAAAACGAAACGGTCCCTCCGCAACCAGTCATCCATAATATCAAATAAATCACTTTCTTCTTTACTAAATCTACCAAGGGTTACAGTCATAGTTAGCCTCCTATTCAACTACTTCAACCATTTCCGAGCACCTCATCAAATTTTCCAGGGCATAAGACAGTTCGATTATCTATGGACGATGGCTCGGCCAATACCCCTTCCAACAGGTTTCGAAGATACAAATTCTCCTTTTTTTAGTAGACCACAAACCGACCTAGGTCAATCCATAAGTTCAATTCCACGAGTCCTTACTATTTTTTTGTTTTTTCTATATGTCCCTAAATCGATTTCATTTCTATCAATTAGATACTAATTGAAATAGTCAATAATGGGAGACTGAAAATCAAAGCCCCTCTCTTGCATTTGTCCTTTAGTGCATTGGTAGAACAAGAATATCGAATTCTAGAATCAGAGAAAGATATTGAAAAAGAGATTATCAAAATCAATTTGGATTCGTGGCGTAAAAAAAAAGTCATTTATTCTTATGAAATGGAACAGAAAAAGAAATTGGAAATATCGACAAATTCTTGTGTGATTAAAGGAAAAAAAGCCCGCTTCGAGAATTTCATTTCTATCGGATTTGAATATCAGAATAGCGGATATAGTCATGATTCAAGGGGTTAGGTTCACTTACTTTTTGAAATTGATTCGATTCTTTTTTGGATTTGATTGGAAGAATGGTGAAGTAGGAATACCTTGGTTTAGCCTTCGTGATTAATGATCGAGATTAGATATGCAGAATATCGATCTTCAAGAAGCAAAATCGGAATAATGAAAGATGATACTGTATCAGATCAGTATAGGGTCAACTTCTCCTAAGAAATGCGATTATTTGATAATGAATCAATCTTCAACTTTCTAACTCATAATAAGGATAACTCATTATATAATACTAGGATTTTCTTTTTTTTTTTTACCGAGTTTGCCAAGTCAATCGAACAAAGAAATAGATAGAAAGAAATCGAAATCGCAAGAAACAAGATTTCTCTCCTAAAAACGAAAAAAAAAAAAGATTAAGACGTGGAAAAAGCCCCTTATCAGATTTGAACTGATGACTTACGCCTTACCATGGCGTTACTCTACCACTGAGTTAAAAGGGCTCGTTTTATTAAATTCATGAATGAGCCATTTTCCATTATTGAGTCTACTCTATCGATGTACGTATTATAGGGACATATATGCATGTATTCAGAGGAACTAGTTCAGGAATAAGAAATTCGATTTATCGAAAAGTGAAGTCGAAGCTTAAGAGAAAATCATTTTTTTGATTTCGGAAATCCAAATTCAATCATTCTCCGGGCCAAAGGAATTCGATACAATAATATCGAATAGAATATAAGAGGAAGAAGAATAGAATATACTAAGAAAATAATCGAATCGAATAATATATCAATTTAATAATAATCGATTTCGATTCGAATTAGATAAGAAAATAATAACATTAAAAAAAAGAATATTCAAAAGAATAATAATGAATAGTAATTCCTATTCAATTCCAATAGGAAAATCAAATTCAAATAAAAGCAATTGGAAAAAAACGATTCGATTAGACATACTAATCGAAAATCGAAAAATGACAAATGAAATCAAATAATGAAATAATCAAAGGAAATCCAATAGAGAGAAAAAATGGGATAGGGAGATAGGCATTTATGAACTAGCAAAAAAACGGATCTTGTATGAAAGAAAGAAAAGAAACTAGGAAAAATTTTTCGGATTTAGTCATACTATTTCATTATTTCTATTGACAATTCCAAAAAACTGCTCATACTATGATCATAGTCAGATGGCGTTCAGGCAGGTATGCCCCCATCGTCTAGCGGTTTAGGACATCTCTCTTTCAAGGAGGCAGCGGGGATTCGACTTCCCCTGGGGGTAGGATACTACGAAAGTAAGTTGATCATGAATTATCAATTCTCAATAATACTAGAATTGATTCTTCCCGGGTCGATGCCCGAGCGGTTAATGGGGACGGACTGTAAATTCGTTGGCGATATGTCTACGCTGGTTCAAATCCAGCTCGGCCCAATAATTTTGCTGCTCCATGGATATGATATAACCAATTTGTCCTCCATAAATGTCTGATAGAGAATCTTCCATGGAAGAATAAGAATTGCTTTTTTTTTATCTATCTCATCTTTTCCCATCCTTTCTAATGATCTAGATTCCTAATTACTAAGTATCATGTAGGTGGTAAGAAAACTTCTTTCTTATTGAAAGATTTCTTATTAACCCTGTGGCAATAAAAGAATTCGAAGATTACTACTAATCATAATCAGCCTCACTCTTACTCTAGTTAATTCGTATCCGTGTGGATATCAGTATATCATTTCGATCTCTGTTAGAAGAGAGCAAACTACTCGAATAGTTTGAACGAAACCAATATCTATATAGTACGCCTCACCGGGATTGTAGTTCAATTGGTCAGAGCACCGCCCTGTCAAGGCGGAAGCTGCGGGTTCGAGCCCCGTCAGTCCCGAACTAGGATCCGAGAAATTTCTCAATTTCTCTTTCCATTGTCTCCTTCTGAAAAAGGAAGGGTGGAGCAAGCAAAATCGAATTCACAGCGAGTCCGTTTATTTCTTTTGTTTTTCTTTTGTCTTTCTTATCCCCATCAGACAAATCCGGGAATTTCTCTCTTATTCTAAGAGAGAGGTATATGTGGATTGGTCTAATCAGCAAATCGTATCGTTGTAGTTCGGGATTTTGAGAAATCCCATTTTTTGTTCTTGATTAATGAAATGGAATAGAGTACTCCTACTTTGACTGCTATTAGGTATTCTCCATAATAGATGTACTTGTGTTTAGTCTCGAATGGGGATTTCACGTAATTAACTCTCCAAAACAAATTTTTTTTGTTTAATTAAACTTCTTATTGAATCTTTTTCTTTTTTGATTTCCTATTTTGGATTTCTTTATTTCATATCAGAGTCGATTTGTGTATACTATTCATTTAGTATACTATTTCTTTCTAGTTATAAGTAGTATAAGATGTAAATAGTTAAGATAGAAATCTTCGAATAAAATCGATTAATAATCAAATATATGAAAAATTCGATTTTCATTTCGATAAGAAAATGAAAATCGAGAGTGGAAAATGCTGAGAAATCCAATGAATGGGATTTTTCTTTTCTTGGGGGCCGGGAATCCCTTTTGGTATGGATAAAGGACCCTTCTATGTTATATTATTCAATTCTCGACGATGAATCGATTCGATAGATCAAATATTCTTATTCATAATATGGATCCTGATCCAATTTCGTATTATTAGGGTCTAATTTATCCGATTGCATTTCTAGGAGTCAAATTTCTTATCTCTATGGGATTAGATCCCGAGTTATTGCGAAGCAAAAGAAAACAATGAGATTATGGAAGTCAACATTCTCGCATTTATTGCTACTGCACTCTTTATTCTAGTTCCTACTGCTTTTTTACTTATCATTTACGTAAAAACAGTCAGTCAAAATGATTAATTTGACTGAAACTTATTAGTTCTTATGAATGATTGAAGAAATGAAGGGGATTGAAGCCCCAAGTCTTAAATGAAATAATCAGACAGGAATCAAGACTATCTACGAGAGTCTGGTAAAAAGAACTAATATGAAATCCTATTTTGGAATTATTCGATTCGAATCGAATATGCAAATTATTCGATTCTATTGAAATTATTCTATTAGATTGAATTATTTTCAATCTAATAGAATAAGATAATAAAAAAATGAAAGAGAGTCGAAATTCTTTCGATTTGGAAATCGAAATCTTTCGATTCTTTAGAAATCTTGATTTTCGATCATACCCTTTCGATATCGAGTTGTATAGAGATGTAGGCTTGAGATAGACCAATTTCCAATATGTAGTAGATAGAATCCATCTATTTCGTATATAATAGATAAAGTGAAAGTACTCGAATTTCATTTCTCGATCCATCTATTTGGATAAATTGGAATCAATCCAAAATAATGGAAAGTGAACTGCTCTATTATATAGAATCGAATTCCTATCGAATCGAATTTTTCGGTTTCCTATCATTTTCAAAGTATGGATCCTGGGATCTATTGAAAATGATTAATCAAGAATGAAATTAATAGAAATTCGAAAAGGAAAAGGAAGAAAGCGAAACCGAAAGCTTCGATTCGAATTTCCAAGAAGTTCTCAATTGGGGCATTAAGATAGGATCCGTGGAGCCCCATGCTAACTTCTTCAAATTGGAAAAAGGAGTAGTAGACCGACTGATATATGATGTTGAAAGGTGACATCAATCAAATGAATTGCTAAAGCAAAAATTGCTAGGAGTCTCAAAGCTTAGTTAAAGGTGCGATATACGGATCGCTCAACGCAAGCAAAAGGATTTTCTTATGTGTCTCTTTGTACAAGCAAGCTATTAGTAGATAGTTTCGGGTAGAAACTCGTTCTAATAATGACTTTTTCTTAGAACAAAAAAAGAAAGAGAGAAAGGAATCAAAAGAAATAAAAAACGGAGATTAGTTCTTTCTCACTGTAATATCCATAATTCGAATTGAATTCTGTCAAGAACCGATTTCGAAAATCAAACTCGAAAGATTTCGATAGAATAGTTAGGAAGAACTCAGTTAGAAAAAAAGACTATTATTTATGTGTTCCCTTGACTTGAGTTTTGAAATCGAACTCTCATAGGAATTCGTAGTTTGATTTTCAAACGCTTTGAAAAACGATCAATTAAAGAATTGATCCAATTCGATTAATCAATTAATAATACCCCTAAAGTCCACTTCTTCCCCACACAACAAGTGAAAGGGAAAATGTAAAGACTACCATTAAAGCAGCCCAAGCGAGACTGACTATATCCATGCGAATTATGTCCCCTATCTTCTTTATGAAATGAAGGAATTCTTTATTGATCATCAATCATAGTGGAATCAATGGCGCAGAGTCAAAATCGGATTTTCGACTTACGACTCTTGTTGACGAAGCAATGGAAATTGAATAAATCCCCTTGTAACAAATTCCTATCTTTCTACTAAAATCGTATAGGAATTCTGGTCAAATTGGAAAGCATTAAGACATTTTTTAGAATTAGCAATGGAATACTCCTATCTAATGGAAGATGGAAAGTATGCTCCGTTCTTGAATTCTTTTTCGAACTAGTAAATTGATTTCTTATCAGTCTAGTCAAGCTAATACCAGATTTAATAGTCAGTAGATACTATATTTAATAGTCAGTAGATACTATCATTAAGATAACTAGGAAGACTTGAGATTTTATAGCGCCTTCGGGAGGTCTAGGAGTTAATATTGAGAATCCTTTAGGAACCGGGATTTCTTATTTCTTACTTTCCTAGTTGGGAATCTCAATTCGGGCGATTGAATTGCGCAATTCAATCGCCCGAACCAATTCTTAAAAAGAGGGGTGACTCTCTCTCTATTGGTTTTTACCACACCGGAAATCCCCCCTGTTTTTGAGGAAAAGATTGCATTTCAAGAATTTCTCAAATGCAATTTGAATCAACGGAATAGTAATAAGAAATTCCAAGTCCTTTCTTGATTAGGCGACACCCAGATTTGAACTGGGGATAAAGGATTTGCAGTCCCCCGCCTTACCACTTGGCCATGTCGCCAAAGCGATCCAAAATGGATCAAAATAGACTCGATCGACTCCTAATTTTCTCTATCGATTCCTAACTTTAGAGGAAGGGAAACCATTTGTTTCTTTTTATTGGATTTCGATCTTGAATACCCTTCTACTTATTCCAAATTCGAAAGAGGAATCCAAGTCCGACGCTTTCTTATGGGATCTAATCCGGTTGAGATCATTCTCTTCAATTGAAGAGATCGGGCCTCGATGCATATATCTCAATATAAGTTTCAATCTAAATCAACTCTCCTGAATATATAGGAACTCAATCGAATATATAGAAATCGATAGAATATTCTATATAACAATTCAATATCTAACAATTCCAATTCGATATAGATACCAATTCAAAACAATTCCAATTAAAACGAATTCCCAATTTCCCCTCTTTTTCAATAGATCCATAGAATTGAAAAGAGAAAACCCATTTTCTGGCAAATGGTTAACTATTGACTTAGTGATCGACTTAGAATTAATCGAAAAACCAGTTTTTCAATTTCGACCTCCAATTTTTCTTAATGCCATAACAGAAGAAAACAAAACGAATTTCTAACCAATCAAATGATTTTCAATAATCAATCTTTTTCCAATTCTAACAATCTATATGTCTATATGGAAATATATAGATGAAAGCCCTGGAACAGAAAAGATGAAAGCCCTGGAACAGAAATTGTTACGCGGGCGCAGAGTTAAGTATTTGATTCCCATATTTTCTAGAGTCCTCATACTTGAATTTTTCATTGAGCATATTGAGGAGAAAGGAGAATTTATGACATAGCACAACCTATGCTGCTCCAAGCCGAACTAGGATAAAAGATATCCAGATGGCTACATAAGTCGATTTCTATGTACTTGAGAAATCGAATTCCTATTACTCGCTTCAATCCTACTTCCTATTCTAGGAATTCGATTCTCATAGCAAAAGGAGTCCGGGAATTCTTTTTTGAGCATTAAGTCTTAAGTGAAAATCAACCCCATGGGGCCCCTAATTCGATTCTTTTTTTGTCTTTATCGCATTCCCAGAGAATCGATTCAATCCTGAACTTTTTTATAAGCAATCTGATTGTAATATGGAATATCATAATAGGTAGAAATTGGATCAATCTTTCTATTCTATAGAAGACTCCATAAGTCTGTCTCTGTCCAAGTGGCATAATCTTTTTCGAGGAATGCTTTATCGATCCATCTCTACTTGTTTTTGCTGCAAATTGGAATTTGGGGCAAAGATTTTTTTGATTCTTCCGTTCTATCTCTCCTCATAGGTCTGAACTCGAGAAAATCAATATGGATGGGCTTGTCTAAAATTTCATGTGATTTTGTAAACAGAATATACATTCTATTATTGCTTATTGCTAGATCGATCCATATGCTTATTCGTTATGGTTCGATGAAGGATGATAATGGGATTTTTTCGATAAGGAGGAAAGTCAAGATGAAAATGTTCCGGGATGGAAATGAGGAAATGTACACAATACCTGGATTTAACCAGATCCAATTTGAGGGCTTTGTTAGGTTCATTAATCAGGGTTTGGCGGAGGAATTTCATAAATTTCCAAGAATTGAGGAGGGTACGGATCAGGAAATGGAATTTCAATTATTTGTGGAAAGATATCAATTGGTCGAACCCTTGATAAAAGAAAGAGATGCTGTGTATGAAGCACTCACATATTCTTCGGAATTATATGTACCCGCGGGATTAATTCGGAAAAATAGTAGAGATATGAAAGAACAAACCGTATTTCTTGGAAGCATTCCTCTAATGAATTCCCTGGGAAGCTTTATAGTAAATGGAATTTACAGAATTGTGATCAATCAAATATTGCAAAGTCCTGGTATTTATTATCGCTCCGGATTGGACTATAAGGGAATTCCTATTTATACCAGCACCATAATATCGGATTGGGGCGGAAGATCAGAATTCGAAATTGATAGAAAGGCAAGGATATGGGCCCGTGTGAGTAGGAAACAAAAAATATCTATTCTAGTTCTATCATCAGCTATGGGTTCGAATCTCAGCGAAATTCTCCATAATGTTTGTTACCCTGAAATTTTCTTGTCTTTCTCAGATCATAAGGAGAATGAAATGGTTGGGATTGGGTCAAAAGAAGATCTCATTTTGGAGTTTTATCGAAAATTTGCTTGCGTAGGTGGGGACCTAGTCTTTTCTGAGTCCTTATGCAAGGACTTACAGGAGAAATTTTTTCAACAAAGATGTGAATTAGGAAAAATTGGTCGACGAAATCTGAATCGAAGACTCAATCTGAATATATCTCAGAACAATCCATTTTTATTACCGCGGGATGTATTAGCTGCTGCGGATCATTTGATCGGAATGAAATTTGGAATGGGCACACTTGACGATATGAATCATTTGAAAAATAAACGGATTCGTTCTGTAGCCGATTTGTTACAGGACCAATTCGGATTGGCTCTTCTTCGTTTAGAAGAGGCAGTTCGAGAAACTCTATGTAGAGCAATCCAGAAGGAACGGATACCGACTCCGAAAAATTTGGTAACTTCCGTTTCATTAACAACTACTTATGAATCGTTTTTTGGCCTACATCCCCTATCTCAAGTTTTCGATCAAACGAATCCATTGACACACATCGTTCATGGGCGAAAGTTGAGTTCTTTGGGTCCTGGCGGATTGACAGCACAAACTGCCAGTTTTCGTATACGAGATATCCATCCTAGTCACTATGGACGTATTTGCCCAATTGCCACGTCCGAAGGAATCAATGTTGGACTTATCGGATCTTTAGCGATTCATGTCAAAATTGATTCTTGGGGATCCATAGAGAGTCCATTTTATGAAATATCGGAAAAATCAAAAGAGGCAGAAGCACAGATGATTTATTTATCACCAAGGGTCGATGAATATTATATGATAGGAGCAGGAAATTCTTTGGCTTTGAATCGGGGTATGCAAGAAGAACAGGTTGTTCCGGCTCGATACCGTCAAGAATTCCTTACGATGGCATGGGAACAGATTCATCTTCGAAGCATTTTTTCTTTCCAATATTTTTCTATCGGGGCCTCCCTCATCCCCTTTATCGAGCATAATGACGCAAATCGGGCTTTAATGAGTTCGAATATGCAACGGCAAGCAGTTCCGCTTTCTCGATCCGAGAAGTGCATTGTTGGAACTGGGCTGGAGGGCCAAGTGGCCCTAGATTCTGGAGTTTCCGCTATAGCCGAAGACGGGGGGGAGATAATTTATACTGATACTGAGAAGATCATTTTCTCAAGGAATGGGAAGACTCGAAGCATTCCATTAGTTCTATATCAACATTCTAACAAAAATACTTGTATGCACCAAAAACCTCAGGTTGAGCGGGGTAAATACATTAAAAAAGGACAAATTTTAGCGGACAGTTCGGCTACCCTTGGTGGGGAACTCGCTTTGGGAAAAAACGTATTAGTAGCTTATATGCCGTGGGAAGGCTACAATTTTGAGGATGCAGTACTTATTAGTGAACGTCTGGTATATGAGGAGATTTATACTTCTTTTCACATACGGAAATATGAAATTGAGATTCAGATGACAAGTGAGGGTCCTGAAAGAATAACTAAGGAAATACCACGGTTAGAGGATCATTTACTGCGCAAATTAGACAGAAATGGAGTTGTGATGCTGGGAGCTTGGGTAGAAACAGGTGAGATTTTAATAGGTAAATTAACACCTCAGGCGGATAATGAATTATCTTCGGAGGATAGATTATTGCGAGCCATATTTGGCATGGAGCTAGTCACTGCGAAAGAAACTTCCCTAAGACTACCCATAGGCGGAAGGGGCCGAGTTATTGATGTGAGATGGATCCCGAAGGAGGGTCCTTCCAGTTCGAATCCAGAAATGCTTCGCGTATATATTTTACAAAAACGGGAAATCAAAGTGGGTGATAAAGTAGCTGGAAGGCATGGGAATAAAGGTATTATTTCGAAAGTTTTGGCCAGACAAGATATGCCCTATTTGCAAGATGGAACACCGGTTGATATGGTTTTCAACCCATTAGGGGTACCCTCCCGAATGAATGTGGGACAGATATTTGAATGTTCGCTTGGGTTAGCGGGAGATCTGCTAAAGAGACATTATCGAATTGCGCCTTTTGATGAAAGATACGAACAAGAGGCCTCAAGAAAATTAGTCTTTTCCGAATTATATGAAGCCAGTAAGCAAACAAAAAATCCATGGGTTTTTGAACCCGAATATCCGGGAAAAAGCAGAATATTTGATGGAAGAACAGGAGATCCTTTTGAACAACCTGTTCTAATAGGAAAGTCTTATATTCTGAAATTAATTCATCAAGTTGATGATAAATTCCATGGACGTTCTACCGGGCCTTACGCACTTGTTACACAACAACCCCTTAAAGGGCGGGCAAAGCAAGGAGGGCAACGGGTGGGAGAAATGGAGGTTTGGGCTTTAGAGGGATTTGGTGTTGCTCATATTTTACAGGAGATGCTCACTTATAAATCCGATCATATTAGAGCTCGTCAGGAACTAATTGGTACTATGATGATTGGCGGAACAATACCTAGCCCCGAGGATGTCCCAGAATCCTTTCGATTACTTGTTCGAGAACTACGATCTTTGGCTTTGGAACTGAATCATTTCCTTGTATCTGAGAAGAATTTCCAGATTAAGAGGAAGGAAGTTTGATCTCAATAAATCCGAATTTCTATTTCTATTCTATGATTGAGCGATATAAGCATCAACAACTTCGAATTGGACCGGTATCTCCTGAACAAATACGTTCTTGGGCCAACAAAATTCTACCTAATGGAGAAGTAGTTGGAGAGGTAACAAGACCTTCGACTTTTAATTACAAAACCGATACAGCGGAAAAAAATGGATTGTTTTGTGAAAGAATCTTTGGGCCTATAAAAAGTGGAACTTGTGCTTGTGGAAAGTCTCAAGTGATCGGAGCTGAAAGGGAAGACAGGAACTTTTGTGAACAATGCGGGGTCGAATTTACTGATTCTCGGATACGAAGATATCAAATGGGATACATTAAACTCGCATGTCCAGTGACTCATGTGTGGTATTTGAAACGGCTTCCTAGTTCTATTGCGAATCTTTTAGATAAACCTCTTAAGGAGTTAGAGGACCTAGTATATTGCGATGTGTGATTTGATCGAAATTTGCATTTTACAGACTCGTGCTAATAAACTGTCATCCCATTCAATCCGATTGGGGTGCCCCTGACCCTGATATGTATCTTGGTCGAAGTAACATGAAGCTCAGAATTCTGGATGTATTCAATACTTCCAAATAAAGGGGGATTTGGTCTATGGTCGATTCAATACTCGAGAAAGAGGAATTGCTAGATATACCTCGTGAAATCAAAACGAATTAGCCCTTTTTTTTAGAGAAAGATTTCGTTCAAGTAAGCAAATCGAATATGGTTCGAGGAGTATACCCATCGCATATATGCTTCAAGGAACATCTTGGTAGAACCAGCGAGGCAAGTGGAGTAGGGACCTAAAAGATCGAATGAAAGAGAGAGAAGTGAATAGAGACAAGTAAATCCCTTACGAGTTCGAAAACAAAGGATTCCTTTCGGGAAATTCATGATTCGGGGGGAAGTAGACTACTCAAGAATTGGATTTCTGTTGGAATTGGCTAAGTGATTCATAAAGTGAAAGTCAAAATGAATCCATATATATACGGCCCTCACTAGAAACTTGAGTAAGGAGTAGTTTTTTATGGGTTTTTCAAATTTGGTTCAATTTGAAAAAACAAAGAATGACTTTCTTTCCTTTATTTGTTGTGACTACTTGAGCCGGATGAGAGGAAACCCTCACGTCCGATTTTGAAGGGGGGATCCCGCAAAGGAACCTATCTGAATTTTGCTTTTGCTAGGTCCACAGCCAAAAAACCGACTTTCTTACGATTACGAGGTTTACTCAAAGATGAAAGCCCATCCTGGAAATATAGCATCCCGCTTTTTTTTAGTACACGAGGCTTCCAGACCTTTCGAAATCGAGAAGTCTCCACCGGAGCAGGTGCTATCAGAGAGCAATTAGCCGATTCGGATTTGCGAATTATTATAGAGAATTCATTGGCGGAGTGGAAGGAATTAGAAGAGGAAGGACCCACTGGGACTGAATCCTTAGATCAAATAATTAGAAGCAGAAAGAATTTTTTGGTTAGACGCATGGAATTAGCTAAACATTTAATTCAAACAAATGTAGAACCCGAACGGATGGTTTTGTGTCTATTACCAGTTCTTCCTCCCGACTTAAGACCCATGATTCAGATAGATGGGGCGAAATTAATCAGTTCGGATATTAATGAACTCTATAAAAGAGTGATTTCTCGGAATAATATTCTTAGATCTTATTTAAGAAGTCGAGTTACACCAGGGGACGTAATAAGGGCTCAGGAGATACTGGTACAAAAGACTGTGGATGCGCTTCTTGATAACGGGCGACGCGGACAACCAATGAGAGACCATGATAATCAAATTTATAAGTCCTTTTCCGATATACTCGGGGGCAAAGAGGGAAGATTTCGTGAGACTCTGCTTGGTAAACGAGTCGATTATTCAGGGCGTTCCGTCATTGTCGTGGGCCCCTCACTTTCATTACATCAATGCGGATTACCCCAGGAAATAGCAATAGAGCTTTTCCAGCCATTTGTAATTCGTGGTTTAATCAGACACCGAGTTGCTCCCAACATAGGTATTGCTAAAAGGAAAATTCAAGAAAAGGAACGGATTGTATGGGAAATACTGCAAGAAGTTATGCAAGGGCATCCTGTATTACTGAATAGAGCACCGACCCTGCATAGATTAGGAATACAGGCATTCCAACCTATTTTAGTCGAGGGCCGCGCTATTTGTTTACATCCATTAGTTTGTAAGGGTTTTAATGCGGACTTTGACGGGGATCAAATGGGTGTTCATGTACCTTTATCCTTGGAAGCGCAAGCCGAGGCTCGTTTACTTATGTTTTCTCATATGAATCTCTTGTCTCCAGCTATTGGGGATCCCATTTCGGTACCAACTCAAGATATGCTTATTGGACTCTATGTATTAACGATTGGGAACCGTCGAGGTATTTGTGCAAATAGGTATAATGCAGGGAATTTCCGAAAGGATCAAAATGAAATTATTGACAAAAAGAACTCTCAGTATACAAAAGAAAAAGAACCCGCTTTTTCTAGTTCCTATGATGCATTTGGAGCTTATCGTCGAAAAGAAATCAATTTAGAGAGTCCTCTCTGGTTCCGATGGAGACTAGATCAACGTGTAATTGGTTCAAGAGAACTTCCTATCGAAGTTCAATATGAATCTTTGGGTACTTATCATGAGATTTATGAGAATTATCTAATAATAAGAAGCAGAAAAAAAGAAATCTCTTGTATATATATTCGAACCACAATTGGTCATATTTCCTTTTATCGAGAAATCGAAGAAGCCATACAGGGGTTTTGTCGCGCCGACTCATAGGAGAGCGAAACTAAGGAATTCCCCGATATCTATGAAAGTTTGGGTTTCTCTGATTTAACTAGTCTCAGAATTCTGGAAATTGATACATGAATCAAGATTGAGGAAAGGAAGTTTTCAAATCACTGACTCAGACCTATTGTCAAATCCTACTCAGCAGAATACGGAGGTAGTACTTATGGCAGAACAGGCCCGTTGGGTCTTTCACAATAAAGTGATAGACGGAGCTGCCATGAAACGACTTATTAGCAGATTAATAGATCACTTTGGAATGGCGTATACATCACATATCTTGGATCAATTGAAAACTCTCGGTTTCCAGCAAGCTACTGCTACATCGATTTCATTAGGAATTGATGATCTTTTAACAATACCTTCGAAAGGATGGTTAGTCCAAGATGCTGAACAACAAAGTTTGATTTTGGAGAAACATCATCATTATGGCAATGTACATGCAGTAGAAAAATTACGTCAATCTATTGAGATATGGTATGCTACAAGCGAATATTTGAGACAAGAAATGAATCCTAATTTTCGCATGACCAATCCCTCGAATCCAGTCCATTTAATGTCCTTTTCAGGAGCTAGAGGAAGTGCATCTCAAGTCCACCAATTAGTCGGTATGAGGGGATTAATGGCGGATCCACAAGGACAAATGATTGATTTACCGATTCAAAGCAACTTACGCGAAGGACTTTCTTTAACGGAATATATAATTTCCTGTTATGGAGCCCGTAAAGGAGTTGTAGATACTGCTGTACGAACATCAGACGCTGGATACCTCACGCGTAGACTTGTTGAAGTAGTTCAACACATCATTGTACGTCGAAGAGATTGTGGTACTATCCGGGGTGTTTCCGTGAGTCCTCAAAATGCGAGGACTGAAAGAAATTTTATCCAAACATTAATGGGTCGTGTATTAGCAGACGATATATATATGGGTACGCGGTGCATTGCCGCTCGGAATCAGGATATTGGGATGGGACTTATCAATCGCTTCATAACCTTTCGAACACAATCAATATATATTCGAAGCCCTTTTACTTGTAGAAGCACATCTTGGATCTGTCAATTATGTTATGGACGGAGTCCCGCCCATGGGGACCTGGTCGAATTGGGGGAAGCCGTAGGTATTATTGCAGGTCAATCCATTGGCGAACCGGGTACTCAACTAACATTAAGAACTTTTCATACTGGTGGGGTATTTACGGGTGGTACTGCTGAGCATGTACGAGCTCCTTACAATGGAAAAATCCAATTCAATCCGGATTTGGTTCATCCCACACGCACTCGTCATGGGCATCCCGCTTTTCTATGTTCTACGGACCTGGATGTAACTATTGAAAGTCAGGATGTTCCCCATAATGTGAATATTCCATCAAAAAGTTTGATTTTCGTTCAAAACGATCAATATGTAGAATCAGAACAAGTGATTGCTGAGATTCGTACCAGAGTATCCACTTTGAATTTGAAAGAAAGAGTCCGAAAACATATTTATTCGGAATCGGAAGGAGAAATGCACTGGAGTACTAATGTATACCATGCACCCGAATATATATATGGTAATCTTCATCTATTACCAAAAACAAGTCATTTATGGATATTAGCAGTAAGTACGCGCAGATCGAGTATAGTGTCTTTTTCACTCCACAAGGATCAAGATCAAATCAGTGTTGATTTATCTTCGATCGAAGATAAATCAACATCTGACCTCTCTATGACTAATGATCGGATGAGACCGAAATTCTTTAGTTTGGACCTTTCTGAGAAAAAAGGGGGTGTCGGGCTTCTTGATTATTCAAGATCCAATCAAATTCCATTTAAGGGTCATTGGAATTTCCTAGATTCTTCTATTCTCCAAGAGAATCCTGAGTTCTTGTCGAAGAGGCGAAGAAATCGATTCATTATTCCCTTCCAATATTATGATCAAGGACGATTAATACATCCTTTTGGTATTTCGATTGAAATACCCAGAAATGGTATTTTACGTAGAAATAGGATTCTTGCCTATTTCGATGATCCTCGATACAGAAGAACGAGTTCAGGAATCATTAAATATGCGACCACAGAAGTCGATTCAATCATCAAAAAAGAAGAAGAGGGTTTGATTGAGTATGGAGGAATAAAAGAATTGAATCAGAAATCTCAAACGAAAGTGGATCCGGTTTTTTTCATTCCCGAGGAAGTGCATATCTTACCGGGATCCTCGCTTATAATGGTCCGTAATAATAGTCTTATTCCAGTAGGTACACAAATAACTTTAAATCGAAGAAGTAGACTAAGTGGATTGGTCCAAGTGGAGAGAACAAAGAAAAGGATTGAACTGCAAATTCTTTCTGGGGATATTCATTTTCCGAGAGAGAGGGATAAGATATCTAGGCTAAGTGGCATTTTAATACCTTCCGGAACAGGAAAAGAGGATTCGAAAAAATCTCAAAAATGGAAAAATTGGATCTATGTCCAACGGATCACAGCTACAAAAAAAAAAGACTTTCTTTTGGTTCGATCCCTATATAAAATAGACGGTGGGATCGATTTAGCACCATTTTTTCCGCAGGATGCCCTGCGGGAAGGGGATAATGTCCAACTTCAATTTGTCAATTATCTCCTTTATGGAAAGGGCGAAATTCAAGACATTTTTCCCACAAGTATTCAATTAGTTCGGACTTGCTTAGTATTGAATTGGGGTCAAGAGAAAGGGAGTTCCATAGAAGAAGAAGAAGAAGCGGTTCATGCTTCATTTATTGAGATAAGGACAAACGATCGGATTCGTGATTTCATACGAATTGAGTTAGTCCAGTCGTCGTATATTGGAAAAAGGAAGGATACGGCGGGTTCGGGATTTCTTTGCCGTAATGGATTAGATTGTATCAATATGAATCCTTTCTATTCTAAGGCGAAGATTCCGTCACTTATCCAACAGAAAGGAACTTCGGGTATTGGTACCTTGTTGAATAGAAAGAAGGAATGCCAATCCTTGCTAATTTTGTCATCATCCAACTGCTCTCAAATTGGCCCATTTCATGGCTCAAAATATAACAATGTGACAAAAGAATCAATTCAAAAGGATTCCACAATTGCAATTCGAAAGTCATCGGGCCTCTTAGGTATTACTGTACCGAAAATTACGAATTTGGATTCATCCTACCATTTCCTAACTCATAATCAGATAAAGAAATATTTCTTACTTGCCAATTTGAAGGAAACTTTTCAAGTACTTCACTATTTTTTAATGGATGAAAATCAGAGTCTTTATAATCCCCATCCTCGCAATACCATCATTTTGAATCCATTCGGCTTAAATTGGCACTTTCTATATCACGATTCTTGTGATGAACTATCCCCAATAATTATCCTTGGCCAATTTCTTTGTGAAAATGTATCTTTGTTCAAATACGGACCACATACGAGATCGGGTCAAGTTTTAATTGTTCATCTTGATTCTTTAGTAATAAGATCGGCTAAGCCCTATTTGGCCACTCCAGGAACAACTCTTCATGGTCATTATGGGAGAATCCTTTACCAAGGAGATCCATTAGTTACATTTATATATGAAAAATCGAGATCTGGTGACATAACGCAGGGTCTTCCAAAAGTGGAACAAGTCTTCGAAGTGCGTTCAATTGATTCAGTCTCGATGAACCTCGAAAAGAGGGTTCGAGATTGGAATGAGTGGGTCCCAATAATTCTTGGAATCCCTTGGGGATTCTTGATTGGTGCTGAGCTAACCATAGCCCAAAGTCGTATCTCTTTGGTGAATAAGATCCAAGAAGTTTATCGATCCCAAGGGGTCGAGATCCATAATAAACATATAGAGATTATTATCCGTCAAGTAACATCAAAAGTCTTAGTTTCCGAAGATGGAATGTCTAATGTTTTTTTACCCGGAGAACTCATTGGCTTGTTTCGAGCAGAACGAGCAGGACGCGCTTTGGATGAACCAATCGGTTATCGGGTCATTTTATTAGGAATAACTAGAGCATCTCTAAACACTCAAAGTTTCATATCGGAAGCTAGTTTTCAAGAAACTGCCCGAGTTTTAGCAAAAGCTGCTCTACGGGGTCGTATTGATTGGGTGAAAGGTCTCAAAGAGAATGTTGTTCTGGGGGAGATTCTACCCATCGGTACCGGATTCCAAAAATTAGTGCATGGCCCAAAGCAACAAAAGAGTGTTCATTTGGAAATCAAAAAAAAGAATCTATTCAAGGGAAAGATGAGAGATATTTTCTTCCATCATCAAAAAAGAATCGATTCAAGGAAAAGAATCTATTCAAGGAAAAGATGAGAGATATTTTCTTCCATCATAGAGAATTAGTTTGTTCTTCTGTCCAAAACCTTTTCCATGATACATCAGAATCATTATTTACCCAATTTCATGATTCCTAAGCTAAGAGGAGATTTCTTCTTTCAATTGAAATTCCAATTCAATAATTGCACAAAGAATTGAAATGAAAGAAATTCTTTTTGGTCTGATTTTTTCTTATTTGATAATACAGATTCGAACGAATTAAAAAGAAGAATTCATGGTTTGGATTCTATATCAACTCAAGGGTCCAGCCTTGGTAGAAGGTTCCATCGGAACATTTATTTATTTTAGACTACCGGATTTCTTTGTTTTTTCTTTTTTCTTTTAAGAAAAAACAAAGAGAAAGTGTGAGGAAAAATGACAAGAAGATCTTGGGACATCGATGTGGTAGAGATGATGAAAGCAGCAGTTCATTTGGGTCATGATATTAGGGAATGGAATCCTAGAATGGCATCTTATATTGCTGGAAAGCGTAAAGGTATTCATATTACAAATCTTACTAGAACTGCTCGTTTTTTATCCGAAGCTTGTGATTTAGTTTTTGATGCCGCAAGTAGAGGAAAACATTTTTTAATTGTCGGTACCAAAAAGGAAACAGCTCACTTAGTAGCATTAGCGGCAAGAAGAGCTCGGTGTCATTATGTTAATAAAAAATGGCTTGGTGGTATGTTAACAAATTGGTCCACTACAGAAAGGAGCCTTCAGAAGTTTAGGGACTTAAGAGCCAAACAAAGGATGGGCAAACTCCATCGTCTACCAAAAAAGGATGCAAATGCAGCAATGGCGAAGAGACAATTATCCACCTTGCAAACATATCTGGGCGGGATCAAATATATGACGAAGTTACCCGATATTGTAATCATCACCGATCAGCAAAAAGAATGGACAGCTCTTCGGGAATGTATTATTTTGGGGATTCCAACGATTTGTTTAATCGATACAAATTGTGATCCGGATCTTGCGGATCTTTCGATTCCAGCCAACGATGACTCTATGGTTTCAATCCGATTTATTCTTAACAAATTAGTATACGCAATTCGGCAAGGGCGTTATAAGACTGGAAAAAATAGTTCATTCGATGGAAAACATTCTATAGAAAAAGAAAAAACGATCGAAAAAGAAAAAAGAAAAAGGAGTTCATTATGATTAAGAATCATTATTAGGATTATTATGATTAATCAGATGATCATTAATCATCATAAGGATAAGTCAATGATTTTGGGAAGGTCATAGATTTCTTGAACCAGTTCTTATTCTTCTTATTCCTAGATTTGAATCTAGGAATAAGAAGGAATGCTTATGTCATTTTTTGGTATCCTAAGTATACGATTCATATCGTATTAAACTAGATGAGTTAAGAAATATATGAGAAATGGGAAGATTGAATCAAAATAATTCCTTTTTTTGAAGTTCGATTTATGTCAGAGGACAATATGAATGGTCTATCATGTTCCATTAACACACTCAAAGGATTATACGACATAGCGGGTGTAGAGGTAGGCCAACATTTCTATTGGCAAATCGGGGCTTTCCAAGTGCATGCTCAAGTACTTATCACTTCATGGGTCGTAATTGCTATCTTATTGGGTTCGGTAACCATAGCTCTTCGGAATCCACAAACCATTCCGACCGATGGCCAAAATTTCTTCGAATATGTCCTTGAATTTATTCGAGACTTGAGCAAAACTCAGATTGGGGAAGAATATGGTCCTTGGGTTCCCTTTATCGGAACTATGTTC